CCCGAACCAAACTTGAATCTTTCAATTCATTTGGCTCTCACGTTCAATTACTTCAATTATTTATGGCGAATTTCCATATCTTTTTTGAATGTAATGAACCTATCCTCTCTTCTCTGTTCATATTCCAAAAATAAAGTATCACTAATAAAAAAAAAAGACCAGAATATTCAGAGGACTCTTCTGACCAAACAAAAACTAAAAAATAAGTAATTGTCAGCAAAGTTGTTTTTTTTTTTTCTTCACTTCAAATCCAAAAATTTGTCTTACTTTATATGTAGGTCATCGACTCAGCGTTTGACATTTATTTACTATCAATATTAATAAAAAAAGGATGAACATTTTTCCAATAAAGGATTCAAATCATTTTATCGACATGAGTGTTCTATATCGATAAAATTCGAACTATTCTTTTTTTAAAACCATTTCGGTATTAATATAGTGGTAGAAAGAATACCATGCTGTGCCTAGACTTCAAACGGTTTAGCTTTAACCATGTTAATGGTCCCCCATTATTGGTTGATAGAGAATCAAAGTATATTTACCAACAAATCGCGAAATGCTATGGTTCTTACATATGGTTTCTTTATTTATTCAGAAGTAATTCGCGAAATCATGTACCTTTCGTCCTTAGTTATAAAGAAAAAAAAGAGGTACAGCTGGTTGAATCCAACCTATTCTTGAAATAAACAACCCGCACACACTCCCTTTCCAAAAAAGATCAATACACCAATCACTACGCTGAGATTTATTAGATTTGTTGCTAAAATATCGGTATTAAACCCGAAACTCCCGGCGGATGGCCAGTGACCCAAGAAAACGAAAGAATCGGTTACATTTTTCATATGAGCTCCTCTTATAGATAAACTAAAAAAATCGTTGTATTGCTTCACCTCTTTGCTACTTCTAAATAGAAAATCGATTCAAAAATCGATTCAATTTCGAAATGAATTGTCTTTTTTTAATTGAGATTCCCAATAAACAATAAGAATAAGACTTATTGGAATAGAATTAGGTACTAGGTTTCATGTGAATTGCGAAATACCTCTTTTGTTGCAACACCTCTCCTTTGGACTAAAAGGGGGAAGGAAGAAAGGAAGTGAGTAACACTAATTCCTCATCCTCAAATCAGTCCTTCCCGCAGGTTAGTTTCTCAACGAATAAGTAATTGTGTGGGAACGATATTTTGATATAATGTGAAAAAGCAACCTGCAAGTCCAATACGCGAAAAGAAATATGTATTTCCCCTATTTCTTTTTCTTTTCTCGGATTAAACAAAAGGATTCGCAAATAAAAGCGCCAATGCTACAACCAATCCATAAATTGTTAAAGCTTCCATAAAGGCCAAACTAAGCAATAAAGTACCTCGTATTTTTCCCTCTGCCTCGGGCTGTCTCGCAATACCCTCTACAGCTTGGCCCGCAGCAGTACCTTGACCAATTCCAGGCCCAATAGAAGCAAGTCCTACAGCCAATCCAGCAGCAATAACGGAAGCGGCAGAAATCAGTGGATTCATGATAAGTTCCTCACACAAAAAAAAAAGAAATGGTTAATGATACAATCAACCAATGAATTATGACTTAATTATTCTATTGCTAATATTCATCTAGTCAAAATAACTAAAAACTCCAAATTGAAATAGAAATAAGAATATTATTGAATCATTAGATCATTAGAAAGACTTCATCTTTTTTATTTCCTATTTGTAGAGTCTTTCCGAATCAATCCAACTTGAGTTTTTTCATTTCCTTTTCTAATCATTCTTCGATCTTTTTCTTTATTTTCTCTGTTTATTCATTCAATTTACAGTCATAAACGAAACGGAAGGGCTTCGACTGGCATATCATACCTATCTTAATTTAGACAAGTAGGGCTAATGAAATATAAATATTAGTTCATATATAACTTGTCAATATCCAATATCAAATATACATATCTTTCTTCCATAACGTAAACTGCCCATTCTATCTTAAATTCAATCGGATTTTCGAATCATTCTTCGAAACATCTAATCTACAAGAGTTAACTTATAGCCATTGGATTACACATCATACCTGGCGCGACCCCTCTCTACTAACCAACTCCCCTTTAGTTGAAACTTCTCGAAGATCGTTTTTCTATTATCGTAGACTCTATTTGTATATTTAGAAAATAGAAAGAGATTATCCTGATAGAATAGAGTATCTTGAGCCACACATATATTGCCTTGATCTAAGCTAAAAAAAGGACTCTTTCTAAGACTAATCAATGATGGCCCTCCATGGATTCGCCTATATAAGCTGCGGCTAAAGTTGCAAAAATAAGAGCCTGAATACCGCTTGTAAATAATCCGAGGAACATGACAGGTATAGGAACCACTAAAGGTACTAAAGAAACAAGAACAAGAACGACTAGTTCATCCGCTAATATATTTCCGAAAAGTCGAAAACTAAGTGATAGAGGTTTTGTGAAATCTTCTAAGATGTTAATGGGTAAAAGAATTGGAGTTGGTTGAATGTATTTACCAAAATAACCTAATCCTTTTTTTGTAAGACCCGCATAGAAATAGGCTACCGACGTTAGTAAAGCTAAAGCAACAGTAGTATTTATATCATTCGTGGGTGCGGCTAACTCCCCGTGAGGTAACTGTATGATTTTCCAAGGTAAAAGAGCCCCTGACCAATTAGAAACAAAAATAAATAGAAACATAGTCCCAATAAAGGGAACCCAGGGGCGATATTCTTCTCCAATTTGAGTTTTGCTCACGTCTCGAATGAATTCAAGGACATATTCAAAGAAATTCTGACCGCCAGTCGGAATGGTTTGTGGATTCCGAACAGCTATAGCAGCTGAACCTAATAAGATAGCAATTACAACCCAAGAAGTAATAAGTACCTGGCCATGGATTTGGAACCCCCCTATTTGCCAATAGAAATGTTGGCCTACTTCCACACCGGATATATCGTATAACCCCTTTAGCGTGTTGATTGAGTATGATAGAACATTCATATTGTCCTCTGACTGAAATATCACTTTAAAAGAAATTATTTTAATTCAACCATCTATTATCTATTTCTCGACTTGTCTACTTGAATTTTATATTTAGGATACCGATTAATCACATAAAATCCCCAGTCGTTTTTATATATTTTTTGAGATTCAGGAATAGTAACCGATTCTATTATCGAGTTTACGAAGTCAATTTTTGATTTTATCTTGAATCAAGGATTTCTTATATAAGCGGCCCTCACAAATTGCAAATACTAATTTGGTAAGAATTAATCGGATTGAAGCTATAGAATCATCGTTCGCCGGAATCGAAATATCTGCGAGATCCGGATCACAATTTGTATCGATTAAACAAATCGTTGGAATTCCCAAAGTAATACATTCTCGAAGGGCCTTATATTCTTCTTGTTGATCAACGATGATTACAATATCAGGTAACTCTGTCATATATTTAATCCCACCCAGATATCTTTGCAAGCGAGATAATTGTCTCTTCAACATGGCTGCATCTCTCTTCGGAAGACGGGCGAGTCTCCCCGTCTTTTGTTCCACTCTCAAGTCCCTGAATTTTTGAAGTTTCCTTTTTGTAGTGGACCAATTCGTTAACATACCTCCAAGCCACTTTTTATTAACATAATGGGATCGAGCCCTTATTGCAGCCCGTGCTACTGAATCAGCTACTTTCCATTTTGTCCCAACAATTAAAAATTGTTTTCCTCTGCTTGCTGCATCAAAAACTAAATCACAGACCTCTGATAAAAAACGAGCAGTTCTAGTAAGATTTATAATATGAATGCCCTTCCGTTTTGCAGAGATATAAGGTGCCATTCTAGGATTCCATTTCCGAATCCCGTGACCCAAATGAACTCCCGCCTCCATCATCTCTTCCAAATTGATGTTCCAATATCTTCTTGTCATTTCTCCCCACACTTTCCCTTTTTTTATTTAATAAAGAGACGAGGTATCCTGAAATAAGTAATTGTTCCAACGGAACCTTCTTTTCTAAGGCGGATTGGCCATTGATACACAACCCAAACCACTAATTTCTTTCTATTTGTTATTATTTGAATTTCTTTATTTTATTACTAAATTAAATAACCATAACAAATACAGAGAAGATAAAAAGGATGAATCTCTTGTATTAAATCCCAGAAATCATTGTTGTTTTGGTCTATCGTGGAAATTCTTTGAAAGACAAGAATCAAATAATTCTCTATGGTAAAACAAAATATCTCTCATTTCTCCCTCGAATAGATTCTTTTTTTTTGTTTTCAAGGAAATGTTCTTTTGTTGATTTGAACGGTGTACGAATCCCTTGAATCCGGTACCGGCAGGTATCATCCCCCCCAGAACAACGTTTTCTTTTAGTCCCTTCAACCAATCGATCCGGCCCCGGAGAGCTGCTTTTGCTAAAACTCGAGCAGTTTCTTGAAAACTCGCTTCGGATATAAAACTTTGAGTATTTAGAGATGCTCTCGTTATTCCCAATAAGATAGCTCGATAGCAGATCGCTTCTTCCAAAGCGCGCCCCGTTCGTTCCGCCCGCAACAACCCAATTAGTTCTCCGGGCAAAAAAACATTAGACATTCCATCTTCTGAAACCAAGACTTTTGATGTTATTTGACGTACAATAAGTTCTATATGCCTATTATGGATCTGCACCCCCTGGGATCGATAAACACTTTGGATCCTATTAACCAGAGAAATACGACTTTGCGCCATAGTTAGCTCAGCTCCAATCAAGAATCCCCAAGAATTCCCTAGAATTCTTGTTATATGTTCGTTCCAACCATCAATCCTACTTTCTAGATTCATGGATATTGAATCAATCGAACGAGCTTCTAAGACTTGTTCCACTTTTGGAAGACCTTGTGTTATATCACTAGACCTCGATTTTTCATATATAAATGTAACTAATATATCCCCTCCATAAATGATTTCCCCATAATGCCTTTGAACTCTTGTTCCTGGGGTGGCCAAATAAGGCTTAGCCGATCTTATTACTACAGAGTCAA